TAATAAATCTAGTCGCTAAGTTCATTTTTATTTAAGTCAAAATGAAAAATTCAAATTATTTATCTTAATCTCAATATCTTGTCTTGTATAAGATAAGCGACTTATCATTCATTTGTGAGGGATAACCTTATGATAAAGAACTCGAGTTCTGTTAGAGAAACAAAGATATTAGCTCAACACAGATGTAATATGTCTGTTTTCAAAGTACAAAGAGTAATTGATCAGATTCGTGGCCGTTCCTATGAGGAAACACTTATGATATTGGAACTTATGCCTTATCGAGCATCTTATGCCATTTTAAAATTGGTTTATTCTGCAGCAGCAAATGCTAATCATAATATGGGTTTGAACGAAGCTGATTCATTTATTAGTGAAGCCAAAGTTAATAGAAGTACTATCCGTAAAAAATTAAGACCTCGAGCTCGAGGACGTAGTTATACAATAAAAAAACCTACTTGTCATCTAACAATTGTATTAAAAGAGAAATCAAAATACTAAATTAAGATATACTAAATTAAGATTAAGAAATTAAGAAAAAATAAAGAAATAAAATAATATATAAATATATATATTATTTTATTTCTTTATTTTTATTTTTTATATTTTGATTATATATTTTTATTATTATTATATATTTTTTATTATATAATATATTTTTATATTTTTTTTATATTATATTTATAATATTTTTATATTATATTTATAATAAATAATGTTATTACATATAATAAAACAGATAATAAATGTATTAAAATAATAAATGTATTAAAAATAAAAAAAAACAGATAATAAATGTATTAAAATAATAAATGTATTAAAAATAAAAAACGAACAAACACAAACACTATATACAATATATATGGATGAAAATATGGATGAAAAGATGATGATAATCTAATTAATAAATAATAGAAAAATAAATACAATAGAAAAATATAGAAAAATATGGGACAAAAAATAAATCCACTCGGTTTCAGGCTTGGTACAACCCAACATCATCATTCCTTTTGGTTCGCACAACCAAAAAATTACTCCGCGGGTCTAGAGGAAGATGAAAAAATAAGAAATTGTATCAAGAACTATGTACAAAAAAATAGAAGAATATCCTCGGGTTTTGAAGGAATCGCACGCATAGAAATAAAAAAAAAAATTGATTTAATCCAGGTCATAATCTATATTGGATTTCCAAATTTATTAACGGAAGGACAAACGCGCGGGATCGAAGAACTACAGACGAATGTACAAAAAGAGTTTTATTCTGTGAACCGCAAACTTAACATTGCTATCACAAGAGTTGAAAAACCTTACGGACAACCAAATATTCTTGCAGAATATATAGCTTTACAATTGAAAAATAGAGTTTCGTTTCGAAAAGCTATGAAAAAAGCTATTGAATTAACTGAACAAACAGATACAAAGGGAATTAAGGTACAAATAGCAGGACGTATCGACGGAAAAGAAATTGCACGTGTTGAATGGATTAGAGAAGGTAGAGTTCCCCTACAAACAATTCACGCTAAAATAGATTATTGTTGCTATCCAATTCGAACTATCTATGGAGTATTAGGCATAAAAATTTGGATATTTATGGATGGGGAAGAATAAACCCTTATTTGCCTTGCCATGTTATCCAATCCAGCCATAGAACAAAAAATGACAAATCGTGTCATTCTTTTTCTGTTAAATTAAATAAAAATGAGTAATTCCAATTCTATAAGGTTTAATAACAATTTGATTGACTATTTTTTTTTGTTAAAATTGCTATGCTTAGTGTGTGACTCGTTAATTTTTTTCTTTAAAGTTGAAAGTTGGAATAAAAAAAGACTGAATCCTCCTATAAACTTAAAGTAATAAAATAACAAACTTATTGCTTCGGACTGTCGAGATCCCCAAAAACAGTCACTATATGACTAGATCCCCATATAGTTGCAGCAACTATAACTGCAAATTTTTCTCCATAAAAAGAAATCTAATTGTGGGTTAAAAAGAAAAGCTGGGATGTGGATAAATGGAAGGATGATAGAAAGAGAGAACAAAAATGTTAATGCTATAGAATTCCAATATGTATGGTCTATGAATTAACTCATAAAATAAAAGGCAATGTGATAAAGCATCAATACTGATTATAAATTTTATAATTATCAAAATATCAAAACAGAATACAAAAAAATAATGTAATATTCAAATAAAAAAAAATTTTAAAATAAAGATAAAAAACAAAACAACAAAGAAAAGATATAAATATAATATAATAAAAAAAAAAAACATTAAGAAAAAAAAGAGCTGTCGGGTTACTAAAAACTGAGGATGTTGACTCGAAAGCTAAAATTTTAGCTCCATTGCGGAGTTCAGGCCTAATCATTAATGGAGAAGCTGTGGGAACGAGAGAACCTGTGACTGTATAGGATTCTACGGAAAAAGAATCCAAAGAATTCATGGCATGGGATGGCGGAACGAGCCAAGAAAAAATGGATTTATTCTGATAGGTTGTGGATTGCCCTACGAATGAAACAGGAAAGAGTCAATATTCGCCCGCGAAACTTATATATTTTTTTTATTTTTATTTAACTTTAACATAATTGCATTACAATATTTTTGCGTGTTTAATAAGTATCAAAACAAAAAAAGAATAGTTATTAAACTAGCAAGATTTCTTGTAAATTTTCCATATGTAACAAACAAATTAAATAGAAAAAAAAATGTCATTAGATTCTTTAGTTAGAAGTAAAAAAAAAAAGAAGTCTATCTTAGAGATACTGGAGTCTATTTATTCAATCCTTTCATTCGCGAGGAGCTGGATGAGAAGAAACTCTCACGTCCGGTTCTGTAGTAGAGATGGAATTAAGAGACCATCTACTATAACCCCAAAAGAACCAGATTTCGTAAACAACATAGAGGAAGAATGGGGGGGGTATCTTGCCGAGGCAATCGTATTTGTTTCGGTAGATACGCTCTTCAGGCACTTGAACCCGCCTGGATTACCGCTAGACAAATCGAAGCAGGGCGAAGAGCAATGACACGATATGCGCGTCGTGGTGGAAAAATATGGGTACGTATATTTCCTGACAAACCTGTTACAGTAAGACCCGCGGAAACACGTATGGGTTCGGGTAAAGGGTCGCCCGAATATTGGGTATCCGTTGTTAAACCCGGTCGAATACTTTATGAAATTAGTGGAATATCGGAAACAGTAGCCAGAGCTGCTATTGAAATAGCAGCATCCAAAATGCCCATACGAACTCAATTTGTTATTTCAGGATAAAGATGGACAACTAAAGAGTACATTTTACTTTAGTATGAGTATGAAAAAATAACCACAAGTTTTTTCTTTCTTTCTGGACAGACAATATTTCATTTGCTTTTTATTTCCCCCTTTACATTGAAATAACGGATTAAAAAAATGATATGATTCAATCTCAGACCCTTTTGAATGTAGCGGATAACAGCGGAGCTCGAAAATTGATGTGTATTCGAATCATAGGAGCTGGTAATCACCGATATGCTCATATTGGTGAACTTGTTGTTGCTGTAATCAAGGAAGCAGTGCCCAATATGCCTTTAGAAAGATCAGAAGTCGTTCGAGCTGTAATTGTACGTACTTGTAAAGAACTCAAACGTGACAACGGTATGATAATACGATATGATGACAATGCGGCCGTTGTCATTGATCAAGAGGGAAATCCAAAAGGAACTCGAATTTTTGGTCCGATCGCTAGGGAATTGAGAAAATTAAATTTTACTAAAATAGTTTCATTGGCTCCAGAGGTATTATAGATATAGATATTTTAAATACTCTCTAAATACTATAACTAAATACTATAATAAAATAAAAAAATAAAATAAAAAGAAAAATCGAGTATAAATACTATATAGAAGATATTCTAAATACATACTATAAAAATAGATAATAAATGAGATTAGAATAAAATATAGCAATAAACAATCCCAGAGAATATAGATCAAATTCCAATTCAAATTCGGTAGATTTTGTAGATCATGTCTCACGCATATACTTTAATTTATATTTATTAATTTATTAATAATATTTTTATTTAAAATATTTTTTTTATATTATTTTTATATTAATATTTTTTATTAATATTTAATTATATATTTAATTATATTTTATATTTTATTAATTTTATTAATATTTAATTATTAATTAATATTTAATTATAATTTAATTAATATTTAATATAATTTAATTAATATTTAATTATAAAATGATAAAAAAAAAAGTAAACATGTTGATTATCTAAATTAGGAGGAACCAACAACTAGAGTTCGTCATGAGTAGCGACACAATTGCTGATATAATAACTTCTATAAGAAATGCTGACATGAATAAAAGGGGAACGGTTCGAATAGCATCCACAAATATCACTGAAAACATTGTTAAAATACTTCTACGAGAGGGTTTTATTGAAAATGTTCGCAAACATCAAGAGAATAACAAATATTTCTTGGTTTTAACCCTGCGACCTAGAAAGACTAGGAAGGGCATATATAGAACTGTTTTAAAACGTATCAGCCGACCCGGTTTACGAATTTATTCCAACTCTCAACGAATTCCTAAGATTTTAGGTGGCATGGGAATTGTAATTCTTTCTACTTCTCGGGGTATTATGACAGATCGAGAAGCTCGACTAGAAAAAATTGGAGGAGAAATTTTGTTATATATATGGTAATCCTCTTACTTTGATATCCTAATTTTCTCTACAACTTCATAGAATAGAGAGTAGAAGCGAGTTATATAACTCTTCCTCTATTAGTTTAGTTACTACTTCAGTTGATACTTCAAGGAGGTTACCTGGAATGAAAGAACAAAAATTGATTCATGAAGGTTTAATTACTGAATCACTTCCAAATGGGATGTTCCGGGTCCGCTTAGATAATGAAGATGTAATTCTAGGTTATGTTTCGGGGAGGATCCGACGCAGTTTTATACGTATACTACCGGGGGATAGGGTCAAAATTGAAGTAAGTCGATATGATTCAACCAGGGGACGTATAATTTATAGACTTCGCAACAAAGATTCAAACGATTAGGGGATTTTTAGCAATTTTTTTTCTGGGGATACAATTCGAAGTAAAAAAAATTAAAGAGACTTATTTTCTTCCAAAGAATAGATTCAGAATTAAGGTAAGGAATAAAAAATATGAAAATAAGGGCTTCCGTTCGTAAAATTTGTGAAAAGTGTCGACTGATCCGTAGGCGCGGACGAATTTTGGTGATTTGTTCCAATCCGAGACATAAACAAAGACAAGGATAATATCTCGAAAAAGAACTTTCTAAAGTAAAAGAAAGACAAAAAAAGGATCTCTTTCACCACGAAATGGATATTTCCGTATCTTTTCCTATATTTTTGACTGATATTGATGAGATAATCAAATATGACAAAAGCTATACCAAGAATTGGTTCACGCAGGAATGGACGTATCGGTTTGCGTAAGAATAGACGTAGAATACCAAAAGGAATTATTCATGTTCAAGCGAGTTTCAATAACACCATTGTAACTGTTACAGATGTACGAGGTCGTGTGGTTTCTTGGGCCTCCGCGGGTACTTCTGGATTCAAGGGTACAAGAAGGGGAACACCTTATGCTGCTCAAGCAGCAGCACTAAATGCTATTAATACGGTTGTTGATCAGGGTATGCAACGAGCCGAAGTTATGATAAAGGGGCCCGGTCTGGGAAGAGATGCAGCATTACGAGCTATTCGTAGAAGTGGTATACTATTAAATTTTGTACGTGATGTAACACCTATGCCACATAATGGATGTCGACCTCCTAAAAAAAGACGCGTGTAGAAAAAAAAAAAGAAATTTCAAGAGAAATAAATGATTCATTGATGTGATAAAAAAAAGAGTAGTATAGTATGGTTCGAGAGGAAGTAGCCGAATCTACTCGAACACTACAATGGAAGTGTGTTGAATCAAGAGTAGACAGTAAGCGTCTTTATTATGGTCGTTTCATTATGTCCCCACTTATGAAAGGTCAAGCCGATACAATAGGTATTGCCATGCGGAGGGCTTTACTTGGAGAAATGGAAGGAACATGTATAACACGTGCAAAATCTGAGAAAGTGCCACACGAATATTCTACCATAGTGGGTATTGAGGAATCAGTACATGAAATTTTACTAAATTTGAAAGATATTGTATTGAGAAGCAATATATATGGAGTTAAAAACGCATCCATTTGTGTCAAAGGTCCTAAATACGTAACTGCTCAAGATATCATCTCACCACCCTCTGTGGAAATCGTTGACACAACACAACATATAGCTAACTTGACAGAACCTATTGATTTATGTATTGAATTACAAATCAAGAGGGATCGCGGATATCGTATGAAATCCACAAATAATTCTCAAGACGGAAGTTATCCTATAGATGCTGTCTCCATGCCTGTTCGAAATGCGAATCATAGTATTCATTGTTATGGGAATGATAATGAAAAACAAGAGATACTTTTTCTAGAAATATGGACCAATGGAAGTTTAACTCCTAAAGAAGCACTTTATGAAGCTTCTCGTAATTTGATGGATTTATTTATTCCTTTTCTACATGCGGAGGAAGAGGATATTCATTTCGAAGAAAATAGGTTTATTTTATCCCCCTTTACCTTTTTTTCAAGATAGATTAACAAAAAAAGGGGGAATTCAATTCAAATTTTTATTGACCAATCAGAATTGCTTTCCAGAGCCTATAACTGTCTCAAAAGGTCTAATATATACGTTATCAGATCTTTTAAGTTTTAAATAAGAATTAACAAGATCTTTTATGAAAATTGAATATTTTCGCGCAGAAGATCCAAAGGAATTTTTGGAGACTCTACGGAAGCGTTTTGAAATAGATTTACCTAAGAATAAATTTTCGTTTGAAATTCATTGTAAATATTTCATTATCTTTTTCTAACAGAAAAAAAAAAAGAAAAATTCGAAAAGGAAGAAAATTTGTTTTTAATCTTTGACACCATCCGTATTTTCGTGGAATTAATGTATTTAGGGAATAGCGACTTTGAAGTCGCTATTCCCTAAATACCTACCCACGGGATTTCACAGTTCAATCAATTTAAAAAAGACCTAAAGTTAGGGATTTATCAATGGGTAATGTTGCTCCAATACCTAACCAAAGAGCTACTGCGGTACCAATCAAAAAGACTGTTGTAGCTACGGGACGGCGAAATGGATTTTGGAATTTATTGACATTCTCTAAAAAAGGTACTGTCAACAATCCCGTTGGTACAGAAACCATTAAAAGAACACCCAATAACTTATTGGGTACTGTACGAAGTATTTGAAATACAGGAAAGAAGTACCATTCGGGTAAGATTTCCAAAGGAGTTGCAAAAGGGTCCGCCGGTTCACCAATCATTGACGGTTCTAGAACCGCTAAGCCTACATTACAGGCAATAGTGCCTAAAATTACTACTGGAAAAATATATAAAAGATCGTTAGGCCATGCGGGTTCACCATAATAATTATGCCCCATCCCTTTAGCCAATTTAGCTCTTAATACAGGATCATTCAAGTCAGGTTTCTTTGTTATTTGGATAGGTGAATTGTGATGAATCCATCCCCCAGAGGAACCGGACATGAGAATTTTTCATCACCCGGCTCGAGCAAGAATCAAAGAAATGTAAAAAAAAATGGATCGATATAAAATCTGGATTTCATACATATCCCTGCCTATATAATGACTCGGAAAATTTTTACTAAATTACATTTCCAGAGCTGCAACTATATCATTGCAAGAAATTCAGTTCTTAAGTAAATGCTCAATATCCAAGTAGGCTTATAAAATTGATCATGATCAAGTGCTTTTTGGATTGTCTCATGTCTTTTGATTGGTCTTTATCCACAAAATTTCTTAAACACAAAAGATTTACTTGTTACTAATAAAGAATAAAGAAAGTTTAGCCCTCGTTCTTCCTTAGACCCCTTGTTTCACCCCGATAGTATCTCAGATCGTAATCGATGCAAAGGAAATGAATGCATTTCTACACTATAAATAAGGAAGTAGAACAGAACATTGGATCATGCCACATCACTTATTTTATTCTATTCTAGTTTAGCGGATCTTACGGAGCCTGCTCGTGTATAACACAATTCGGGTATGATCATAGAAAAGAATCCCCTCAAGCGAACCGGCCTATCCTCTGCTACACATGGCGGGCTAGCGTGGTGATTGGATGCGGAGACACATTTTATTGTGAATTACAACTACAATGTGACAGATAAATATATCTGCATGGCTAAATCAATAGTTCAAGTCACACACTCCCATAATCCACCCTTTCCTCGTAAAATCCACTTCAACTATTTGTATCCAATAAGGAATACAATATTTCAGAGTTGAAGAAAAGTATCCAAACAACATGTCTTATTTTTTCAATAATCCATATTTCTAGCAGCGAAATATTCTTTATTGTCTACGGTTCCTTCCCTATATGATATATGATCAATTCCAAATATCTACGACTTGTCTTCCCTATAAAGGACCCGAAATACCCTGCTTACGTATCATTGGAAAGTGCATTAACATAAATACGGCAGTAAGAAGAGGCAATACAAAAGTATGTAAACTATAAAAACGAGTTAAAGTGGATTGGCCCACACTAGCACTTCCACGTAATAACTCTACCAAAGGGGATCCAATTACAGGAATAGCTTCGGGTACCCCTGTCACGATTTTGACTGCCCAATAACCAATTTGGTCCCGAGGTAAGGAATAACCAGTTACACCAAAGGAAGCTGTCAATACAGCCAAAACTACACCTGTAACCCAAGTTAATTCGCGAGGCTTTTTAAATCCACCCGTAAGGTACACACGAAATACGTGCAAGATCATCATTAAAACCATCATACTTGCTGACCATCGATGAACGGATCGGATTAACCAACCAAAGTTGGCCTCAGTCATTATGTATTGAACAGAGGAAAAAGCCTCTGTAACGGTTGGGCGATAGTAAAAAGTCATAGCAAAACCCGTAGCTACTTGTACTAAAAAACAAGTCAGTGTGATTCCTCCTAAACAATAAAATATGTTAACATGCGGAGGAACATATTTACTAGTTATATCATCTGCAATCGCCTGAATCTCGAGACGTTCCTCAAACCAATCGTATACTTTATTGAGATAGGTAACCCAAGAAAAAGGTACTCCCCCTCTGAGAGCCATATATGAGAATTTCATCTCGTACAGCTCAAGCAAAAACATACAAATATTGATTTCAGATTTCAACGAATATTTAATCGAATAAATAGTTCAAAACATCTTAGCTGCTTGATTCACCTTGCTTCGAAGATAGGAACTAGGAACTAACAAAAATCCAAAATAGCTTCTTTGTATGATAATGCCAAAAACTATCAAGTTGGCTCATCTGTCTTTTTTGATGTGAATCGGTTCGGTAAAGGCCTCTTGAATCTTCTTTTCCCTATTTTTTTATTTACTCTTGCTTTCCTATTGATAGGAATTCGAATAGGAATTCACTTGTTGAGACCCTATGATTCATTCAATTAAAACCTCAGATTCATACTGGAACCACGATGCTTTAATAAAGCAAAAACTCAAGCTAAACTTAAACTCAAAGGTTCTCCGAGTAAAAACCCTTTGATAATCATTTATTTAATGAATGTAAAAACTCAAGAAAACCTAAGTAAAGAGTGGAGCTGCCCTTCGCTGAAAAAAAATCATTTGGGTTAGGAAATCCTTATTTGAAATTAATTGTTTTAAGTCCGGTTGCGAGGTCTAAATAGAGGTATGAATCATAGTTTCCATATTTTTTTCTTGATCTATTCTATAGATTATATTCCTATTTCGTGCTCCAGATACTAACTAGAATAAATATCTGACGAGATAGAATCATCTCGATAGAAATGACAGACCCATTCTCTGTATTATCAATAGGATCAATTATAACAAGTCACACACTCATATTCCGGAAACGCCGAAACAAAGAAATTACACGGTCGAACTACCAGAATAGTCTAAAATCCGAGTCTTCATTTTTGATTGAAAACTAGGACTTTTCTTTTTTTCTTTTATAGTACTTATAAACTATAGTACTTATAAACCTAACTCATTGAAATTCCATCTAGTAAAACTGAAGAATTATAAATTTCCAAAATAATAGATAGAAATATCGTAAAAAGAGCCATTGCGACTCCCATTAATGGTGTAGTCCCCCAGCCCGGAGCTACTTTACCATATTCCGAATTCAATGGTTTCAATAAATCCCCTACTGTAGTTTGTCTTGGCCCAGATCTAGAACTACCCTCAACGGTTTGTGTAGCCATAAATCCTATTTCATTATTGGTTAAGATCTGTTGACTTTGTATACCATTACGTTGTAGTTGTAAATAAACAATCTTATCGTGAATTCATTGTAATCTTGAAATTTTTTTTTTCAAATGGAAACTGCAACCCTAGTCGCCATCTTCATATCTGGTTTACTTGTAAGCTTTACTGGGTACGCTTTATATACCGCTTTTGGGCAACCCTCTCAACAACTAAGAGATCCATTCGAAGAACACGGAGACTAGTTGACGTAATGAGCCTCCCATACGGGGAGACTCATTACTTCAACTGCGATAATGAAAAATTATTTCATTTTTTAGTTGGAACCTTTGGTGGTTCTCGAAAAAAGATAGCGAAAAAAATTATCCCTAAAGTCGAGACTAAAAGGAATGTATAAACCAATGCTTCCATAGATTCAATCGTGATTTAGAATTATAGCTTTCACACTTATTCATTTGGGGTCATTTACCGTATAAATGAAAAGAAAGAGTCAAAGAAAAAGATAATTGAAATAAAATTTTTTTAAGCATCCTATCCTATATCAAATGGAAAAAATAGAGGCGAAAGATGCTCGAGCAGCGTTGTATCAGGCTGCCTGTCTCCTTGTAGTTGGGTCTCCAACTTTTTGGAATGCTCCAAATTCTACTTGAACATCCAAATCTGGATCAATACCAGCAAAAACATCTCTGAACAAGGTTCTAGCACCATGCCAAATGTGTCCGAAAAAGAATAGCAAAGCAAAAGTAGCATGACCAAAAGTGAACCAACCCCTTGGGCTGCTACGAAAAACACCATCAGATTTCAAAGTAGCCCGATCTAATTCAAAAATTTCACCTAATTGGGCACGTCTAGCATATTTTTTAACAGTAGCAGGATCGCTATAACTGACTCCGTTGAGTTCGCCGCCATAGAACTCAACAGTTACACCTACTTGTTCAACACTATACTTGGACTCCGCCCTTCTAAAAGGAACATCGGCTCTCACAATTCCGTCTCCATCTACCAAAACCACCGGAAATGTTTCAAAAAAGGTAGGCATACGACGTACAAAAAGCTCACGACCTTCTTTATCTCTAAAAACAGGGTGTCCTAACCAGCCAACAGCTATTCCATCCCCGCTGTCCATGGAGCCCGCTCTGAATAATCCCCCTTTTGCTGGATTATTACCGATATAATCATAAAAAGCTAATTTTTCAGGAATTTTAGACCAAGCTTCCGATAAACTCAGATTTTCCGCAAGTCCAGCACTAACTCTTCGATATATTTCTTGCTGAAAGTACCCCTGATCCCATTGATAACGAGTAGGGCCAAATAATTCAATTGGGGTAGTTGCTGAACCATACCACATAGTTCCAGCAACAACGAAAGCTGCAAAAAAAACAGCAGCGATACTACTGGAAAGTACAGTTTCAATATTGCCCATACGTAATCCTTTGTATAGACGTTGGGGTGGACGGACACTAAGATGGAATAAGCCTGCTAATATACCCAATGTACCGGCTGCAATATGATGAGAGGCTATTCCTCCGGGAACAAAGGGATCAAAGCCTTCTGCACCCCACGCTGGATTTACGGGTTGTACTTTTCCTGTTAGTCCATAAGGATCGGACACCCATATTCCAGGACCATACAACCCTGTTACATGAAATGCGCCAAAGCCAAAGCAAGCCACTCCGGAGAGAAATAAATGAATTCCAAAGATTTTGGGCAAATCTAAAGAAGGTTTCCCCGTACGTTCATCACAGAATATTTCTAGGTCCCAATACACCCAATGCCAGATAGCTGCTAGGAAGCATAAGCCAGAAAACAAAATATGGGCTCCTGCCACGCCTTCATAACTCCAAATACCCGGATTCGTTATAGTTCCTCCTGAAATACTCCAACCGCCCCAAGAATTGGTTATTCCTAAACGAGTCATGAAAGGTATAACGAACATACCCTGTCTCCACATTGGATCAAGAGCAGGGTCAGAAGGATCAAAAACTGCTAATTCGTATAGAGCCATTGAACCCGCCCAACCAGAAACTAGAGCTGTATGCATTATATGTACAGAGAGCAATCGACCGGGGTCATTCAATACGACAGTATGAACACGATACCAAGGTAAACCCATGCAAATACCCCTTCTTTATCAAAGAAAAATAGACACTATGTCACTTTATTTTATCGCATTGAAAAAGACTATAACTATATTATGTACCTAATATTATCTACCTTAACCTTTTCGGCGGATTCCGTATGAGAAAGGGTTAATATTGAATTCTGTTCCATTAAAAATAAGGGAACAATTCTGTTCGTAAGAACAAAGAGAAGCAGATCTATTCTATACCCGATAAGTACCAATACGCAATGGGTGATTAATCCCACTTTCGGGAAACAAATGCATAAAGACTTTTTTATTTATCATTGGAACAATCAAACCATTAGTTTAGTTAAATTCAAATTTTTCTTAATTAGTTCTGTCTTACTCTATAAAACTTACTCTATAAAAATAAAATAAATCTTTCAATCCATGTATAAAAATCTATAACTATAATATAAATAGAATAAAAAATATAAATAGAATAAAAATATAAAAGATTAAGACAATAAATCAATTGCCACGTTTCCATATTAAAGTGAAGTAGAATACTTAATTTTTCTTTAATTTATTAATGCCCATTGGTGTTCCAAAAGTACCTTTTCGTAGTCCTGGGGAGGAAGATGCAGTTTGGGTTGACGTATAGTGCGACTTGTCAGACGTAATGGGTCATATGGAATTTACCCGTTCTCTCCCCCGATCGAGATATCTTCTGTTTCGCCCAAAAAATGAGTGAACCATCAAGCATTCGGAGCGCGAACTGAATACAATTAGATCAAATTTCTATTTATTGGGATCAATATTCTCAATTAGAAGAATTTAGGGTTCACTTGGACTGAGAAAACGAAACTAAAGTATTCAGGCTCCGTTCAGAAAATACCAACCGAATGGGGTTTGATAATATATGTGCAATTACCCCTTGTATCATAAATTCTTTTTTTTTTTCTTAATATCTTATTCTTATACTTCAAATTTTAGATTAATTTAGAATTTCCTAAATTAGTAATTAGAATCTAATTTGATTCCATAGATTTTTTAATTAGATAAATAATTAAATCTAATCATAATTATCTAATTAAAATTAGATTTAATTAATTTAGATTATTAACTAGATTATATTTCACTATTATTATATTATATATTATTATATTATATATAACTATTATAATATATAACTATTATATTTAATATATTTATTTTTTTAATATATTTATTTTAATTTTAATATATTTATATTTTTTATTCTATTAGATTTTTTTTAAGATTTATTACATTAAGAATTAAATTCTATTTGATTTTTTAGATGTAAGATTCTATTCTATTATATTTATATTCTATATTCTATTATTTCTATATTCTATTATATAGATAATTATATAGATATATATGTATATATATGTTATATATATGTAAAATATAATAAATATAGATCTAAATGTATATGTAAAAATTAGAAATAGAAATGGAATCCAAATATAGGAATAAATATCTTAAACTGCGAACCCAAAACGAATATAGTGAATAGATCGAATCATTGGGGAAGGGCATGAAACGAATTAAAATAAAAAATAAGTCATAAGAAAAAGAAGTGGTACTGAAATAATTTGCCCTATATGTGCAAATAGAATTCGGACGTATGTTTTCCCGGAGTAGAACATGAACCTAAAAGAATTGAAAGGACCCATTCAGGAACAAGAAAACGACATCGTGATTTGAATCTCGATGAAACAATACATCAATGAAAGGTTAGTTCAACAAGTTCAGTAGATTCTTTTTTTTAGAAAATTCTTTTCTTAAATATGAAATTATTGTTTAAATATGAAATTATTGTATTATAATTTAATAAAAAAAATGAAAATAATTTAAAAACGAGCCGAAACTCATGCTTTTGAATTTGAAAATATATAAGAAAATCCCTTCGTTAGAAAAAAAAAAAGAATTTATCACAGAAAAAGAAATAGAACTGGAATCGCCACATTGATTCTTCTTTCGCAATTTTTTTTTGAACCGTATGCATCCAAAGGTGCATGTACGGTTTATAAGGGATACCTTTTTCCCAACCAACCGACTTTATCGAGAAAGATTACTCTTTCTAGGCCAAGAGGTTGATAGCGAGATCTCAAATCAACTTGTTGGTCTCATGGTATATCTCAGTATAGAAGATGATACTAAGGATCTTTATTTATTTATAAACTCTCCCGGCGGGTGGGTAATACCAGGAATGGCCATTTATGATACTATGCAATTTGTGCCGCCCAACGTGCATACAATATGCATGGGATTGGCCGCCTCAATGGGATCCTTTATTCTGGTCGGAGGAGAAATTACTAAACGTCTAGCATTCCCTCACGCTTGGCGCCAATGAGTTTTTATTAAAGAAAGAAAAGACTATGCCTTCGCCATATTGAATATGAATAATAAGTAATAATAGCATGGCACTTAAAGTTCGATATGAACAAACCATTATTGTTTTTATATAACATGAGATTTTGTATCGAAATAGTAGTATGAAACAAGGGTTATTCCGATTTTTTCTTATGTATCGGGAGCACATTTCAGCGTCACAAACCTTTTTCTTCCACAAAATATCAGAAGTCTCTCTCTGATATATATGTTATGAAAAAGTAAAAAAAAAAGTTTTCCTTATTGGATTCTATCAGAAAGGAACTCTGGGATTGCTAAATCACAAACATAAAAAAAAGCAACAGAACCATCGTAGTATTTTTCTTACTCCTACGAAAAGAAGGGTGGTAAATGGATCATTCAAACGACCAGGATCGAATGGATTCTAATTCTATTTCTTTCTTCGCTAGAATATAAAGAGAAAAGTAAATTCCATTGCGAAGCCGTATGCACAAAGGATGCCCGTACGGTTGATGCGGTAATTTTCTTGTTTTTCTTCTTATTATTTTTTTTTACTTAATTTTAACCCAATCATATGAGATAGAAGAGCCGTTCATGATATTCTTTATCATCAGGGTTATGATTCACCAACCCGCTAGTTCTTTTTATGAGGCACAAGCGGGGGAATTTATCCTGGAAGCGGAAGAACTACTGAAACTTCGCGAAACCCTTACGAGGATTTATGTACAAAGAACAGGCAAGCCATTATGGGTTGTATCCGAAGACATGGAAAGGGATGTTTTTATGTCAGCAATAGAAGCCCAAGCTCATGGAATTGTGGATCTTGTAGCGGTCGAAAATGAAAATACTGGTGGTGGGGATTTTGTGTAAATAAAATCCATTTCAAAGCATAATTCTTATTTTCTGTAATTTGAAATTGAATAGAAAAAATTCAATCAATCATCAGGTTAAGATCGATCTAAACCAATCTATTAGAATATATATATGATATGCCAACAATTAAACAACTTATTAGAAACACAAGACAGCCAATCAGAAATGTCACAAAATCTCCCGCTCTTAGAGGATGTCCTCAGCGACGAGGAACGTGTACTAGGGTGTATGTGCGACTCGTTCAGATCATAAGTTCGAACAAAAACAAATGAGACAAACAACCTTTCCAGTATCAATCACAAATCCCAACGAAAAAAATAAATATAGAAGCTCCATTCTTATATGGATTGTGTATGGAATTTATGGTTTCCATTGGTGCAAATCCAATCGTCTAGATTTGAGATGAGAAACAATTCCCGTTGATAACAAATAGTTATTGATTAAGCGGAGTAAAGAATATTAGAAAATGAAGAAATTTATGCTCCTATTGTTCAAAGTGTTGAAAGAACGGACTAAGAGGGTCAGCTATCTAGCCAACTTTCTTTATTAAATGCCGTCACTGTATGAATAACTCTTATTGTGAAAAGAGCTATTACTCAATAATTGATGGGTAGAGCCAAAGAGTGTGAACTATACAGGTTAACAATAACATTTGATTAAATGAATTGAATAGAGTAGGCTCCGGTGTATAGAGAGGATCTCACCGTTTAAAAAGTAACCATAGAAACGATGGAACCCACAATTTTATTTAATATTGAATGAAAATTTATTAAATTTGAGAAAAAAATTATATAAAATTCTATTTTATTTTTCTAAATTTCTAATTTTTTTTTTATATTTATAATAGAATATTTTTTCTAATTATACTATTTATAATTATAATATAATATTATAATATAAATAGTATATTATTTTATAATATTACTTTTAAAATTTAAATAATAATTTAAATAAGAAAAAAAAATAAGAAAATGGAATTTCAAATAGAATATATTTGAAAATTGTATTTATTTATATATATATATATTTTTTCTTAATTTATTTTTTAGTAATTTTTTAATATTTTTAGTTTAGTATCGTTACAATTTCGGATTTCTGGGTGAAAGTTAAAAATAAATATCCCGAATGAATAAAAAATTGTGGTCAGGAAGGTTATAGTAGCAAAAGCCATTGGAATTTATATTTTATATATCGGAAGAATCCGTTTTGTTATTAAGCAACTATGAGAAGGGAAAAGGATGACTGAAAGAATAGAAATCAATTAGTTATTCATTAAGATTTAATTTGATTCAATGACCAGAGTTAGACGAGGATATATAGCTCGGAAACGCCGAACAAAAATTCGTTTATTTGCATCAACTTTTAGAGGGGCTCATTCGAGACTTACTCGAACGGCTACTCAACAAAAAATGAGAGCTTTAGTTTACTCTGATCGAGATAGAAGCAGACAAAAGAGGGATTTTCGTCGTTTGTGGATTACTCGAATAAATGCAGTAATTCGTGATAGCAAGGTATTGCATAGTTATTCCGTATTAATACAGAATCTGTACAAGAGAAAATTGCTTCTTAATCGTAAAATACTTGCGCAAATAGCTATATCAAATAAGAATTGTCTTTACATGATTTCCAATAAGATCATCAAATAGAGATTTTGTAGTACAAGTACAGGAATGCTTGAAACAGAATTCCCCGGAGTTCATTCTCCGGGAGGATAGAATACAAAAATACTAAAAAAAAAAAAAAAAAAAAGAAATAAGATAAGAGTGAAGGAACATGTTTCAATAAAAAAGGATTTCCTACTTTTTCTTTCTTATAACACAAGAATTCACTCTATCTTTTCGAACAAGGCATCCATCCGAGCTTTAGTTCCTATTTTATTTAGTTTTTAGTTTTGATTCAATTTTGGAGTATGTCTATTTATTTCGGGTTCTAGGACCATAAGTTCTGGGAATCGACTCGGCTCTCTCAAATTGTTTCTCATTATTAAGAAAAGGTAACAAAGATAAAATACGAGCTTGTTTTATAGAAATAGTAATTAATCGTTGTTGTTTCAAGGTCAATCTATTCACCCGTCTAGATAATATTTTTCCCTGTTCACTAATAAATCTACTAATTAAACTCATGTTTCTGTAATCAATTCGATCCCCCGATCCAATTGGGTGCAAACGCCTACGAAAAGATCGCTTGTATTTACGAAAGGAGTGTTTGGATTTATCCATGGTTTATTCCTTATCTCTAAAATTCTATTTCTTTATTCATTTCAGATCCGACCGAACTCAATTTTTATTTTTAACATTTTTATACTATTACTATACTCTATTCCATGATTATATATATAATACTCCATATATATGTTATATGTTTTGTATTATATATACATTCTATAATACTTATATATGTACTTATGTATGTTAAGTATTATATATATTCTATATACATAGATGTTAATATTATACATAGATGTTAATATTAGAATACATAGATGTTAATATTAGATGTTAATATGACATAGATAGATATTTATATGTTAAGTATATTAATATCTTAAGTATCTTAAGTTTTCCCTCTTCATTTGCAAGATTAAACATGTAATCTATTTCTTTATTTCCCCATGAATCGTATGCTTGCGACAATAGCGACAAAATTTTCTCAATTCTAATCGACCAGATGTATTGTGTCGATTTTTTTCAGTAATATATCTAGAAATACCTGGCGATTCCTTATTGACATCTTTTAGTACGCAACTACTACATTCCAAAATAACTATGACTCGAACATCTTTACTCTTTGCCATGAGCTTCAGCCTCCTTTGTATTTTTGATTGAATTAACTTAACTTTAACTCTTTTTCAATCCGAGACGAAGAGAAAAAAAAAAGATAAGTTACTAATTAGAAAGTTAGAAAAAATTATTAGAAATAATTAGAAAGAAAATGCAAATTTCGAAAGATTTTATCATTCTATGATAAAAGCGAAATTCTAATTCTATTAAAACTCTCACTCTATTAATAATCTCTCACTCTATTAATAATAATAATCTAGAATAATAATAATAAAATATTTCTTTTTATATTGATAATTTGAAATAATAATTAATTACAGTAATAGTAATAAATAATTAAGTAATACAATTTTTTTCTAAGCTAAGTATCCATTTTTCCTATTCTAAAGACCATACCAATACGAAATATTCAAATATCCTCTTTCTATGCTACTCGGCCCTATTCTATAGAATAGAACGGATTCACACTTTCATTTATGTTATGTTTTCCAAAATTCCATCTTCGATCCACCGGATTTTTGCAGAAGTTCAATACATTTGTTTTTCCCTCCTCCCCCTATCCTAACGGACCAAAAAGGGATATAGCGGGGTTTGAAATTTGAGTTATATAATACGGAATTCCTTCTCTAATTTTATTTCTTCATATATCAATAAATAGAATTAAAAAAAAGGAAATGACAGGGCATCCGGGAACAAACGATTAATTTCTATCAATATGCCCGCTAAAGACACAAACCATAGAGTGCTTAGTACCGGTGCCACGGAGAGATATGTTTTTAGATCTTGCATTGAAAATCCTCCTTCTTTATTGAAATACATATATGGTCAGATGCTGTAGTTCAAGATCATTTATATTTATTTTACATGGAATTGATAAACAAAATAGATAAAATAATATATACAATGAAACAATAGATAACTCCTCCTAAAAGAGATAAAAGGATACCCTCTTACCGAGTATTATCTAGAAATATTCGTTTTTTTATGTTAGGTTTCAGATGTATAAAATTTTTATCTTATATGTATGAAACCCAAAACAAAAAGGAAAACTGAAAAGAGGAAATAACAAAATAATTGTATATAGATGTAAGAAAAAATACCGATGTGGAAAACAAGACAGGGATTTTGTAAAATGAGACTGTACAAAATTTTGAAAAGGGATGTAGCGCAGCTTGGTAGCGCGTTTGTTTTGGGTACAAAATGTCACGGGTTCAAATCCTGTCATCCCTACCTATTACTTCCTCTATGGGCAGTAACGAGGGATTAGTTAAGATCGATTACAATAGGACAAAAATTTCCCTTTTTGTACACATTATACATATGCAAGACACCTTGCGGATAAGATAGAAAAAACTTTTCTTTACAGCCGTATTTCCTGTCATAATAAAGCGCTCTTAGTTCAGTTCGGTAGAACGCGGGTCTCCAAAACCCGATGTCGTAGGTTCAAATCCTACAGAGCGTGATTCGGTTTATTTGATATAATAGAAAATATCAAATAACTTAACAAAAAAAAGTGGAATTGCAACTTTAATTTGACCCCCCGAGGCGAGGAGGTCAATAATAATAAAAAAAAAGAAATGTTATTCAATCAAAGGTCC